CAAATGTGGCAGATAGGCATATATCTGCACGGACTAATCAATAGTTCAAGCCACACACTCCCATAATCCATTTTATCTTCAGAAAATTCACTTCAACCATTAGTGTCAAATAAATAATACAATTTTGCGGGGTTGAAGGAAAAGATCCAAATACATGTTTTATTCTTTTCAATAATCCATATTTATAGCAATGAAATCCTATTGTTCCTACCCTGAGTGAAGTGATAAATGACTGATTACAAATATCTATGATCTATAATACTATTTCTTCTCTATAAAGGACCAGAGATGCCTTGCTTACGTATCATTGGGAAGTGCATTAACATAAATACGGCAGTAAGTAGAGGTAATACAAAAGTGTGTAAACTATAAAAACGAGTCAGGGTGGATTGGCCTACACTAGCACTTCCGCGCAATAACTCTACCAAAGGCGATCCTATTACAGGAATAGCTTCCGGTACGCCTGTTACAATTTTGACTGCCCAATAACCAATTTGGTCCCGGGGTAAGGAATAACCAGTCACGCCAAAAGATGCGGTCAATACAGCTAAAACTACACCTGTAACCCAAGTCAATTCACGAGGTTTTTTAAAGCCACCGGTGAGATACACACGAAATACGTGCAGGATCATCATTAGCACCATCATACTTGCGGACCATCGATGAACTGATCGGATTAACCAACCAAAGTTAGCTTCAGTCATTATATATTGAACGGAAGCAAAAGCCTCAGTAACCGTTGGGCGATAGTAAAAAGTCATAGCAAATCCCGTAGCTACTTGTACTAAAAAACAAGTAAGTGTAATTCCGCCTAAACAATAAAATATGTTCACATGGGGAGGGACATATTTACTAGTTATATCATCTGCAATCGCCTGAATCTCAAGACGTTCTTCGAACCAATCATATACTTTATTGAGATAGGTAAATCCAGGGAACTCCCCCTCTGAGAACCGTATATGAGAATTTCATTTCGTACGGCTCAAACAAAAACCACCCAAATACTGGCTAGAATGGATATGTGTAATAAAAAGTTTGAAACTTATTTATCTTTCCTCCTATGATTCACTCTTTCTTTTTCTCTAAAGATACGAAAGAATAAAAATCTGAAAGCTCTTCTTTGTGATTATAATGCTAAAAAATATCAAGTTGGCTCATTCGTCTTTATGTTGATTGTTACAGGCCTCTTGAATCCTCTATTTACCTATTTTTTTTTTCTTTTATTTGTTATTCTTATTTGTGTGTAACGCGGTTTTACTTCTGTTTTCTTTATTATTGATAGGAATTCTCTTGTTAAGACCCTATGAATCGATTAAAACCTCAGATTCATACTACAACCACGATGATTCAAGAAAACCTTCAAACTAAGTCCAAAAATTCCCTGAGTAAGAATCGTTGGATCATCACTTATTCAATGAATAGATATACTGAATAAAAATTTAAAGAAAGGTTTGTCCCTTAATTAAAATAAGCATAAACGGGAAAAAGAATAAAAATCTGTCGATTTATCACTTCTAACCCCCTTTTTTAACTATTTGGGGGTTAACTCTTTTTTTTGGAGTCCGGCCCGCGAGGTCTTAATATAAAATATGAATCATAGTTAGAATAGTTTGTAATCTATTTCCTATATTCCGCGCGTTCCGGATACTAGAATGAATATCCGACGAGGTAAAACCATCTGTATCAAGATGACAGAACCACTCTCTGTAGTATCCATAGGATCAATTATAACAAGTCACACACTCATATTCCGGAAATACAGAAACAAAGAAATTCCACGGTCGAACTACCCAAAAATAGAATGGGCTAAAAACGACCTAAATGATTCACTTTGTAGTGAAAAGCGATTTAGTAGTTCTTGTGAATCTAATTCATTGAAATTCCATCCAGTAAAATGGAAGAATTATAAATCTCCAAAATAATAGATAGGAATATCGCAAATAGAGCCATTGCAATACCCATCAAAGGAGTAGTTCCCCAACCTGGAGCTACTTTACCATATTCCGAATTCAGTGGTTTCAATAAATCCCCTACAATGGTTCGTCTTGGACCAGATCTAGAACTATTCTCAACGGTTTGTGTAGCCATAAATCCTATTTTGTATTCAGTGAGAGCCGTTGACTTTGTATACCATTATATTGTAAATAAATGATCTTAGCATAGATCCATTGTGGTCTTAAAATTATATAATAATGGAAACAGCAACCTTAGTTGCCATCTCTATATCTGGTTTACTTGTAAGTTTTACTGGGTACGCCTTATATACTGCTTTTGGGCAACCCTCTCAACAACTAAGAGATCCATTCGAGGAACACGGAGACTAGTTGAAGTAATGAGCCTCCCAATATTGGGAGGCTCATTACTTCAATCGAGATAATAAAAAATCATTTCATCTTTTTAGTTGGAACTTTAGGTGGTTCCCGAAAAAAGATGGCGAAAAATATTATTCCCAGAGTCGAGACTAAGAGGAATGTATAAACCAATGCTTCCATAGATTCGATTGTGGTTTACAATTATAGCTTCCATGCCTGTTTATTTTGGGTCGTCTCCCGGATAACTAAAGAGAAAGAGTCAAGGAAAGGGCAAAGGCAGCGATTCAAATCAAGATTTATCCGGCTCCCTGTCTATGTTATTAAATCACAAAAATAAAAGTAAGAAATCAATCTTGTATCAGACTACTTGTCGTCTTGTAGTAGGATCCCCAAGTTTTTGGAATGTTCCAAATTCTACTTGAGCATCCAAATCTGGGTCAATACCGGCAAAAACATCTCGGAACAAGGTTCTAGCGCCATGCCAAATATGTCCGAAGAAGAAGAGCAGAGCAAATGAAGCATGGCCAAAAGTAAACCAACCCCTTGGACTGCTACGAAAAACACCATCGGATTTCAAAGTAGCACGATCTAATTCAAAAATTTCGCCCAATTGAGCGCGTCGAGCATATTTTTTCACAGTAGCAGGATCACTATAACTGACTCCATTCAGTTCGCCACCATAGAACTCCACAGTTACACCTACTTGTTCGACACTATACTTCGACTCTGCCCTTCGAAACGGAACATCGGCTCTAACAATACCGTCTCCGTCTACCAAAACAACCGGAAATGTTTCAAAAAAAGTGGGCATACGACGTACAAAAAGTTCACGCCCTTCCTTATCTCTAAAGATAGGGTGTCCTAACCACCCAACAGCTATTCCATCCCCGTTGTCCATTGAGCCCGCTCTGAATAATCCCCCCTTTGCCGGATTATTACCGATGTAATCATAAAAAGCCAATTTTTCAGGAATTTTAGACCAAGCCTCTGATAAACTTTGATTTTCGGCTATCCCAGCGCTAACTCTTCGATATATTTCTTGCTGGAAGTATCCCTGATCCCATTGATAACGAGTGGGACCAAATAATTCAATCGGGGTAGTTGCTGAACCATACCACATAGTTCCAGCAACAACAAAAGCGGCAAAAAAGACAGCAGCGATACTGCTGGAAAGGACGGTTTCAATATTTCCCATGCGTAATCCTTTGTATAGACGTTGGGGCGGACGGACACTAAGATGGAATAGGCCGGCTAATATGCCCAATGTCCCTGCTGCAATATGATGAGAGGCTATTCCTCCCGGAACAAAAGGATCAAAACCTTCCACACCCCACGCTGGATTTACAGATTGTACCCTTCCGGTTAGTCCATAAGGATCGGACACCCATATTCCAGGACCATACAACCCCGTTACATGAAATGCGCCAAACCCAAAACAAGCCAACCCTGAAAGAAATAAATGAATTCCAAAAATCTTAGGTAAATCTAAAGAAGGTTTTCCTGTACGTTCATCAGAAAATATTTCTAGATCCCAGTACACCCAATGCCAAATAGCTGCCAAAAAGCATAAGCCGGAAAACACAATATGTGCCCCGGCCACACCTTCGTAACTCCAAATACCCGGATTCGTTATAGTACCTCCTGTGATACTCCAACCGCCCCATGAATTGGTTATTCCTAAACGAGTCATGAAGGGTATAACAAACATACCCTGTCTCCACATTGGATCAAGAACGGGGTCAGAGGGATCAAAAACCGCTAGTTCGTATAGAGCCATCGAACCGGCCCAACCAGCAACTAGAGCTGTATGCATTATATGAACAGAAATCAAACGACCCGGATCATTCAATACGACGGTATGAACACGATACCAAGGCAAACCCATGGAAATACCCCTTTAATCAACGAATAATAGACACTATGTAACTTTATTGCATTGTAAAAAGTAAAAAAACTATGCTCCGGACCCACTCTTTCGGTAGATTTTCTCGAGGAAAGAATTAATATTTGTTCTATTCTTTTAGTAATAATAATAGATAGTAATAATAGACGAATTCCATTTGTAGGAACAAAAATAAGCAGATCTATTCTATACCCGATAAGTACCAATACGCAATGGTAGAGGGGATTGATCCCACTTTAATTTTCTCTGAGTGAAGACATACCCATTTGTTCATATCATTCCAAAGACCCATTCGTTTCGTAAAAATTTTCCTTTAGTCATAATCATTCGGTTTTCTTTTTTTATGTTATTGTTATGAACTTATTCAATTTATGGATAAACTATGATAAAGGCTAATCTTATTAAGACAATAAACCCGTTGTTACGCTTCCACATCAAAGTAAGATATAGTACTTAATTTTTTTCTTTCATTTTATGCCTATTGGTGTTCCAAAAGTACCTTTTCGAAGTCCTGGAGAGGAAGATGCATCGTGGGTTGACATATAGTGCGACTTGTCAGATATATTGGGTCACATGGAATTTCCCCATTCTCTCCCCTGATCGAGATATCCCCTCTTTCGCCCAAAAAAGATTGATTGAATTATCAAAAGTTTGGAGCGTGAAATACAATTTAATTCTATTTATTTTTTGTAGGGGTATCAGATTAATATTATCAATTAGAATAATTTATGGTTGGCTCGACTGGACCAAAAAAATGAAGTATCCAGGCTCCGTTTAGAAAAAACCCAATTGGTAATATATCTAAGATTACTACTTTTATAATATTCTATTTATAAACAGGAGCGATCTCAAACTGTTTAATCAATCGAGTAATATAATGAATACATTGAATATTTAGTGGAAGACATGAAATAAATGAAATTGAAAAATAAAAAAAGCCATAGCAAAAAGACGTGGTATTGGGACATTTGCCCTATATGTGCAAATAAAAATCGGGCCTATCTTTACTCGGAGTAGAGCATAAACCTAAAAAAATTGAAAAAGCCCATTCAGGAACAAGAAAATGGCATCGTTATTTGGATTCGATCTCGATGAAACAATACATCAATGAGAAGTTCATTCGATAAGTTTAGTAAATTATTTATATATATATTTTATTTATATATATAGGTAAAGTAAACAGGCCAAAACAAATCCTTCTTGAAAAATGGAAGAAAAAAAGCCCTTTGTTAGAAGTTAGAAAGAGCCCCCTATGAAAATAAAAAAGAATGAGGGCTGCAATCTACACATTGATTCTTTTTTTTGCGCGATTTTTGGTAAACCGTATGCATCAAAAGGTGCGCGTACGGTTCCTAAGGATACAATTATATCCTAATCAACCGACTTTATCGAGCAAGATTACTTTTTTTAGGCCAAGAGGTTGATAGCGATCTCTCGAATCAAATTATTGGTCTTATGGTATATCTCAGTCTAGAGGATGATAGCAAAGATCTGTATTTGTTTATAAACTCTCCCGGGGGGTGGGTAATACCCGGAGTAGCTATTTATGATACTATGCAATTTGTACAACCAGATGTACAGACAATATGCATGGGATTGGCCGCTTCAATAGGATCTTTTCTTCTGGTCGGAGGAGAAATTACCAAACGTCTAGCATTCCCTCATGCTCGGCGCCAATGAGTTTTGTATTTGAGAGAAAAAAGAAGACTATGCCTTCGCCATATGAAATATGACTATTAAGTAATAATAGCATGGCATTTTGAATTCGATATGAGAAACCCTTTTTTTTTTTTTTTTTATTTTTGTTTTTTTTTTTCAAAAATCAATCATTAGATTATATATCGAACGAATAGTATGAGATAAAGGGCATTTCCGATTTTATCTGATTTATCGGAAGCCTATTGCAGCGTCACAAACTTTTTTGTTTTCACACCAGAGGGATAATAACAATATTTATCTTAGGAAAGAATACAAAAAAAAGAAACTTTGGGATTGCTTAATAACAGACTAAATAAATATATAAAGCAACGGAACCATCATAGTATGTTTTAACTACTCCAAAATAAAATGAAGGATGGTTATTGGATTATTTACCGATCGGGGTCTGATAGGCCCTATATTTGAATATTTGAATTTGATTTTATACTTCTTCAATGGAATGGAGGTTATAAAGTAAATTCCATTGTATAGCCGTATGCAATGCGCAAGAGATGCCTGTACGGTTGGTTGTTCAATTCTATCTTTTGGTTTTCATATCATTACTCGTTATTTAATTTATTCTCTTTGATTTCTCTTCGAGATAGAAGAACCATTTATTAGGTTATATAATCAGGGTAATGATCCATCAACCTGCTAGTTCTTTTTATGAGGCACCCGCAGGAGAATTTATCCTGGAAGCGGAAGAAATGATGAAGCTGCGCGAAACCATTACAAGGGTTTATGTACAAAGAACAGGCACACCTCTATGGGTTGTATCCGAAGACATGGAAAGAGATGTTTTTATGTCAGCAACAGAAGCCCAAGCTCATGGAATTGTTGATCATGTAGGGGTAGAATAAAAAATAACAGGGATTTCGCGCAAATACAAATACGCCATTTGAAATTTTATCTTCTTACTGGGTTTGATAGAGTATTCTATTAATTAATTTATTACTATAGAAGTAATTCCTAATCGGCCGGTTAGGATCGATCTAAACCAGCTCATTATGTATACGAGTCAACATGCCAACTATTAAACAACTTATTAGAAAGACGAGAAAGCCAATCAGAAATGTTACGAAATCCCCCGCCCTTGGGGGATGCCCTCAGCGACGAGGAACATGTACTAGGGTGTATGTGTGACTCGTTCAGAGCATGGACTGGGGCAAAAGAAAAGAACCCATTTTTCCAGTATCAGTGATCAGTAACAGTAAATAAGATAAAATAAAACGGAAGAACCCCATTCACTATCTAAAAAGTATCTATCATACCCTTCTATTGTGTATCAAAATTTATGGTTTCTAGTGGTGTAAATCCAATTGTCTCCATTTTCAATTTAAGATGAGAAAGAATTTCCCATTGGTAGCAAATGTTTATCCATTAAGCGGGGGGAATCCCATTTAAAGGCAAGAAAGATTACGCCCTTACTCTTTCAACAACGGACTAAGAGGGTCAGCTACACAGTTAATCTTCATAATTAAATACCGTTACTGTATAAGTGGATCTCGTTGTGAAAGACGGATTACTGAATAATTCATGGGTAGAGCCAAAAAGTGTGAACTGTACAAGTTAACAATAGCATTGATTAAATGAAAGAAAAGAAGGGGCTCCGGTGTATAGAAGGGATCTCGCCGTTTAAGAAGTAACCATAGAAACGATGGAACCCACTATTTTTTTTTTTATTCATTTCTATTTTATATTTACTACTTTTTGTTTTTATTTAATATTAATATGCTTTTTTTAATATCTAGTATCAATATTATTTCTTATTTCGAGGTAAAATGCCTATAAAAAAAAAAGAAAAAATCGTGGGCGGGAAGGTTATAGTAGCAAAAGCCGTTGGAGTTTTTATTTTATACATTGGAAGGATCCGTTTTGTTATTAACAAACTAGTAAAGGGGAAGGGAATAACTGAAAGAAAAGAAATCAATTAGTTATTTATCAAAGTTTCATTTATTCAATGACCAGAATTAAACGAGGATGTATAGCTCGGAGACGTAGAACAAAAATTCGTTTATTTGCATCAAGCTTTCGAGGGGCTCATTCAAGACTTACTCGAACTATTACTCAACAGAAAATAAGAGCTTTGTTTTCGGCTTATCGGGATAGAGGTAGGCAAAAGAGATATTTTCGCCGTTTGTGGATCACTCGGATAAATGCAGCAATTCGAGGGAATTTAGTATACTATAGTTATAATATTATCATACACAATCTGTACAAGAAGCAGTTGCTTCTTAATCGTAAAATACTTGCGCAAATAGCTATATTAAATAGAAATTGTCTTTCTATGATCTCCACTGAGATTATAAAATAAGTAGATTGGAAGGACTCCATAGGAATGTTTTAAATTTTAATGGAGTGCGCTGTAAAATTAACTCCGGGAAGGTAGAATAGAAATTAGTATGATAAAATATAATCAAATAATATGATAAAGTCGTCAAAATGAACAAACAAGACGTTCAATAAAAAAAGATTTATTCTTTTTCCCCGATACTTTTTTTCTTATGACACGACACTCACATCTTAATTCGCGAATTTTTCGAACAAAACATCAATCCGCCTTTGAGTTCGTATTGGAATTTTGATTCAAGTGAAGAGTAAGCCTATCCCCCTTTTTGATTCTAAGACCCGCAGTTCTAGCAGCCGACTCACCTCTTTCAAATTGTTTCTCATTATTAAGAAAGGGTAACAAAGATAAAATACGAGCTTGCTTGATAGCAATAGTAATTAATCGTTGTTGTTTTAAGTTTAATCTATTCACCCGTCTAGATAATATCTTTCCTTGTTCACTAATAAATCGACTAATTAAACTCATGTTTCTATAATCAATTCGATCCCCCGACCCAACCGGGGGCAAACGCCTACGAAAAGATCGCTTGGATTTAAAATAGAGTCGCTTGGATTTATCCATGATTTGTTTATTCCTTATCCCGAAAATCCTAATTTTGTCGGGGATTTCTTTTTGGTTTGTTTATCTTTAAATATATGTTATATATAATATATGGTATATGACATTTTTCATCTTCCTTGGAAGGATGACATACAATACATATGTGTAATCGGTTCCATCTATTTCTTTATCTCCCCATGAATTGTATATTTGTAACAAAAGGGACAGAATTTTCTCAATTCCAATCGACTAGGCGTATTGTGTCGATTCTTTTGAGTAATATATCTGGAAATACCAACCCTCTTTGATTCCTTATTAGCATCATTTCGAACAGCACAATTGGTACATTCCAAAATAACTGTTACTCGAACATCTTTCCCCTTGGCCATGAACCCCCTTTGTATTTTTGATTCACTCAACTATTCTATTTTGCGATCCAAAGAGAAAAAAGGAACGAAAAAAAAAATAGAAGTTGCTAACTCGAAATAAAATTATGAAAAATTTCGTTGCAATCAAGATAGTAATAATAAGTAATACAATGATTTCTAACTACATTTCTAATCCCAATATAGCGTTTCGTCTTTCATTTAAGTATTTTGTATGATATTGTTGACCTATCCATCAATTTCCATTTCCGTTCTCATTCTCTTTTTAATTATTTTCATTTAAATAATTTAAATGAAAAATTTTATTTTAATTCGAGCCTCGGGCCTGAGGCCCGAGTTCCGAGTTTCACTGAATTTGAATCCACTTTTATTCTTTCTCTTTTCGAACTTATTCAAATTTTAAAAATTCTAAAATTAAAAGATGGGAAGGGGAGGGATTAGTCACAGAGATTTTATTAAATCCCTAATCTTCTTCACCACTTCCCATGTTACTAACTAGAATGAAAAAAAGGGGAATATCAGCGCATCCGGAAATAAACGATTGATCTCTATCAATAGACCTGCTAAAAACCCGAACCATATAGTACTTACTACCGGCGCCACGGAGAGATATGTTTTTAGATCTCGCATTTTATTTGAAATCCTCCTTCTTTATTGGAATTTGTAATACATATATGATCAGACATATATGGAGTTAATGATCGCTTGTATTTGTCCGCGGAATCCCTAATTCAAATTGAAATGTACAACGATTCAGTAGAATATTCCTTTTCTTAAAAAAAACGTGCCCTTTTCTGTACCAGCGTTTCCCCAAAATATTCATTTTTTTTACAGCGGGTTTCATTATACGTAACGCATATAAGTAGTTTATTATAATTAATTAATAATTAATTATATGTTCTATGATATGAGATCAAAAAGAAGAAATGACAAGATAATTTTTGTATAGAAATGGAGTAAATAAAGATGTGGAAAACAATACGGGTATTCTCTACAATGACACTGTAACCCAATTGAAAGGGATGTAGCGCAGCTTGGTAGCGCGTTTGTTTTGGGTACAAAATGTCACGGGTTCAAATCCTGTCATCCCTACCTATTCTATTACTTATCTTATGAGCAGGAATCGTAACGAGGGACCAATTGAAATCGATTAAATTGGGCATCCATAACATGATCAATCTTTCATTTGACTCTATTCTACTATAGAATAGGATACGCATGCAAAAATATAATATATTAGGGTTACTTACAAAATATTTAGTGTGATAATAAAGCGCTCTTAGTTCAGTTCGGTAGAACGCGGGTCTCCAAAACCCGATGTCGTAGGTTCAAATCCTACAGAGCGTGATCCCATTCTTGTTATTCTTAGGTCGAAAATTACACTGAAATGAAATAATTGAACAGCAATTTCAATTTGACCCCTGCCCTATGTATTAAAATTAATAAAGCAAGTAGGGGTCAATCAAAAAAAGAGCTATTAATTAATTAAAGGTCCAACTGATCGCCGCGTCTGTATTGTAAATATGCGGTTACAAATAATCCAGCCAAAGTAATAGGAATTAGACCTAAGACAATTCCAAATAGAAAAACTTCAATCATTTCAATTTGTTTGAAAGAGGAAAAGGAGAGGTAATATCTATTCTTAACTATTAATTCATATTGCCCATGAATCTCAATGACCAAAAATTGGAAATTGACACGGTAAGAAACTTAAGAAACTATAGAATATATGGAATAACACAGAAAGATTTCGTTTTTTTATGAATCGTTTGTTCAATTAATTTCAAATAAGTCGTATCTTGTTCAACCCGATAAATAGAGCTGAGGTTATAGTTAAAACCGCTAGTAGAAAACCGAAATAACTAGTTATAGTAAGCATAAAGAGGCTAAATGAAATATGGTCTTTTTATACATATGTTTAGAAAGCACTTCCCTAAATTCAAATTTTTGAAAGATACAAACAAGAATAAGCAAAAAGACCAATTTCACTTATTCTTTCAATTGAAAGTTTTTGATTCATCAATCCTTCTAAACAGTAATAAAAAAAAATGGGAGTGACATAGGTAAGAAATCAATTCATCATCTGTGATATCTGAGCATCCCCTAATTCCCAATCAACAGATTCATCTTAAAAACTAATATTCTTATACTAATATTATATAATTAATAATCAAAATTAGAAATAATAAAAAACTCTGTTGTGTAACTTCATTCAAAAAATGAAATTGAATCGCTTTAAAATTGGAAAATCATTTCTATTTTTATTTTGATCTTTTTTTTTATTATTGTATCGAATACATTGTGTATTTTCGAACAAAGAATGACCTTATATTATACTAGAATCTCCCTTTTTTTTACTTTTACTTTATTACTTTCCCTTTTCTTTTTTACTTTAATTTGATTTGACCTCATTAGATTCAGTAGTAGGTTCATTCTCATAATATCTCTAATGAGAAGAAAAAGAGTTTCGCATGATCTAATCGTGCGAAACTTATACATTTTTTCTTTACATATCTTAAATTAGAGAGCCCCCCGCCCTTTTATAATTATAATTCGATCAAGAACGGCCTTTTGGTTCTAATACAACAATGCGTGCATCGCGAATATTGATTATTTTCTTCTTTGTTCTCTTTCTTTCGTCGAAGACTATCGGCTAGTCTTACTTCTTACTGGACAACTAACCAATTCCTTAAAAATGAAAAAAAAAAAAGGGGGGGGGTTCCAACAAAAAACATCTTCTACAAACACAAAAAGAAAGAATATTTTTATATTTTGGATCTAATTGAATTGTAGGTGTAGGGGAATGGAATATGATAATCCCACTCGCGAATTATTTGAAAGCAACCCGTTGTATTCACATTTTATCTGATCTTCAGTTTCTAATCCGAAGCCGATAATGGAGAGAACCCTTATACTACTACAGGAATTTGAAAATTTTTTTATTGAATAGTATAGAATACTACATCGACAGGCAACAATAAAAGAAAAAAGAAAGTCTCTAGCACTCCATTTAGATACTAATTGTGAAATTGCGTTGCTGTGTCAGAAGAAGGATAGCTATACTGATTCGGTATACTCTAAAGACACCCTTGGTACCCTATTGACGATCTCACAAAGATTCAATTTCAGTGAATTCCCATTTACTGATCTCATCTTTTACGGAATCGATCCCCTTTTTGACTGTACAAGAATACGTGGAGCTCGGCATGTCTGGAAGCACAGGAGAACGTTCTTTTGCTGATATTATTACCAGTATTCGATACTGGGTCATTCATAGCATTACTATACCTTCCCTTTTCATTGCGGGTTGG